TTGAAGTATTAAAAAAACTCATATAAGCAAAAAATCTCAAATATCCTTCATCATGAGACATATAATTGTCACTATAAATAAGAACCAGAATTCCAACAGTAGTTATTAATATTGACATAATAGAGGTAAGTGAATCGATCAAGTAGCCAAACTCTAAAGAAAGATCATTATTTATAGTCCAAGACCATACATATTGATAGATAGAACTGTTATTGATTTGATGAATAGACAGATCCACCGAAAAAATCATAACTATACTTAATAATAAAACACTAGGAAAAGCCCACATACGGCGAATATTTTTTGTTGTCGTGGGAAAAAGGAGAAGTCCCACTCCTATTAACATAGGAACTGGAAGTGGAATGAAAGGTATGATCCATGAATATTGATGTGTATATTCCATAAAAAAAAAAAGAAAAAAATGGATTCTTAATTCTTAATGAGTTTTGTTTCTTATTCGCCAATTTTATCTCTTTTGAAAGGGTTCAGTTAATAAAAAAATTAAGATTAAGATAAAAATAGAATTTTCTATTGTTAATTATTCTGAATTTTTGTCCAATATTTCCAATAGTTGCAAGTACGAAGTGAAAATGGGTCAAATGATATGACCAAATTACTAGTGAAAAATCAACTTTTTTTTTTCTTTTTTTTTTAGAAAATAAAATTTTGAAATTATTATTATACAATAATTTATATCCAGAGTGTGAGGATAAATAATTCCACCAAAACTAAAAACATTAGTTTATTTTGATATGAATCATAAAAAACAATCCATATGACTCAAAAAAATAAGAATTTTTTTTGTAGTTTTTAATTCCGAATCATTAATTCGTTTTGGCACTAATTGATTATTTTCCATTCCAATAAAAAGACATCTATCTTTGGAAAAAGTTTGTAAAAAAGGTTATGATATTCAACAGTTTACTTTAGATAGAAAATAGAAAAAAGGAATTAAGATACATGATTTTTAAAAATCATGTATCTTTTAAACGACCAAGTAAGCAGGATAAAGATAAGGGTTGGGTTCTTAAACTTTTTCGATGTATTTTATTCCATGTATAAATGCAATACGACGAAAATAGACCGAGATATAAGATATAAAGGGATAGTCTTTTTTTTGTTCCTAGTAATCTTTTATGTAATTCTTTTTTATGTAATTCTTACAAAAAAAAGACTATGTTATTTTTACATATCCACATTTTTTATGAAAAGGAGTAGAATAGTATAATTTAGAAAACAAATAGATAAGATAGATATATGGCTAATTAAAGAACAATTCATTTTGAACAATAGATGTCTTTCACATCCAACTATAGCAATGAATAAACTAGTATAATTTTTGAATGGCAGCTCCAAAAAAACGCACTTCTATATCAAAAAAAAGGATTCGGAAAACAATTTGGAAGGAGAAGGGATATTGGGCAGCATTGAAAGCTTTTTCGTTAGCGAAATCTCTTTCTACGGGGAACTCAAAAAGTTTTTTTGTGCAACAAATACAAACATTGGAATAATCTGAATTAGCTGGACTCAAAGAATAGTCTAATTTCAAAGAATAGCTTCGTATATATATATATTGAAATATTGAAATTTGTTTATGATTATTGGTTTTTTGCTCTTTTATATTATTTTGGATAGTTTTTTTATTTTTAGTTTCTATATTTTATAGATATTTTTATACAAACTAAAAAAAATGAGATATAAGTAATAATTTCTATTTGCTGATGTTTTGAACTGTTCAATATAAGATTGACCCCATTTTGGAATTGGCTTTTTTTTTATTCAAATTCTTTAATGTTTCTGTTTCTCAAATGCAATATTTGTTTACTAAATTGAATATTTAGTAAACAAATATTGCATTTGAATCGACTCTTTCAATCTCGACGATTGACTAAAAATCGGTTATTATCATTTCGAGCAAGCCGCTATGGTGAAATCGGTAGACACGCTGCTCTTAGGAAGCAGTGCTAGAGCATCTCGGTTCGAGTCCGAGTGGCGGCATGGCATCTTCTTTTCTAAAAGAGTAAGTCCTATAATGAATTCAATTCCCGATTTCCATTCATATAATTAGGAGATCTTTTTTTTATTCATTTTTTTATATGATATTTTCCACTTTAGAGCATATATTAACTCATATATCGTTTTCGGTCGTATCAATTGTAATTGCAATTCGTTTGATAACCTTATTAGTCAATGAAATCGTAGTACTATATGATTCGTCCGAAAAAGGCATGATAGTAACTTTTTTCTGTATAACAGGATTATTAGTTACTCGTTGGATTTTTTCGGGCCATTTACCATTAAGTGATTTATATGAATCAGTAATCTTTCTTTCATGGGGTTTATCCATTTTTCATATAGTTCCAGGTTTTGGTTTTAAAAAGCTTAAAAACTATTTAAGCACAATAATTGCACCAAGTGTTATTTTTACCCAAGGCTTTGCTACTTCGGGTCTTTTAACCGAAATGCATGAATCCGCAATATTAGTACCTGCTCTACAATCGCATTGGTTAATGATGCACGTAAGTATGATGGTATTGGGCTATGCAGCTCTTTTATGTGGATCATTATTATCAGTAGCTCTTTTAGTCATTACATTTCGAAAAGTCATAATAAGAAATATTGGTAAAAACAAGAATTTTTTTTTTAATGAGTCATTTTCTTTTGCTGAGATCAAATACATGAACGAAAGAAACAATGTTTTACAAAACACTTCTTTTCCTTCTTATAGAAATTATTACAGGTCTCAATTTATTCAACAATTGGATCGTTGGAGTTATCGTATTATTAGTCTAGGTTTTATCTTTTTAACCATAGGTATTCTTTCGGGAGCAGTATGGGCTAATGAGGCCTGGGGATCATATTGGAATTGGGATCCAAAGGAAACTTGGGCGTTTATTACTTGGACCATATTCGCCATTTATTTACATACTAGAAAAAATCAAAAATTGGAAGGTGTAAATTCTTCAATAGTGGCCTCTATGGGCTTTCTTATAATTTGGATATGTTATTTTGGGATCAATCTATTAGGAATAGGACTACATAGTTATGGTTCATTTACATCTAATTGAATTAAAGAAAGGGCTTGACAAATACAAACATAGTAAGCATATTAAGCATATATATATAATAAGTATAAGAAAACTTCGCATAAACCGTCGAGAACCCTTTAAAAATCAAGTAATATAGTGATTCAAGGGGTTCTCACAAAGACCAAACATATCCGGTTACAATTCCAATTCCTTTTTTTTTTAAGTTAATCCAACCAGTAAGAGAAGAAAAAAGATTTATTTTCATTCTACAATGAACACTATTAAAAAAAAAATAGGATTTATTGCTCTCTTTGATTTTTTGGTTTTAGTCATTTATTGATGAAAATTATCTAGAAAAAATTAGATAGAATAGCTTCGACCTTGTCAACTGATAATGAGAAAATGAAATCCGGATAAATACCAATACCTATTACAGGTATAAGGATAGAAATCGAAATAAATAACTCTCGCGGCCCAGAATCAAAAAAAAAAGAATTCGGTGTATTAAAAAACTTGTATCCATAGAACATCTGGCGTAACATAGATAATGAATAAATAGGAGTTAATATCATTCCAATTGCCATTACAAAAGTAATTAGTATTTTTGTCATTAAAAGATATTTTTGACTGGTAATTATTCCAAAAAAAACTATCAATTCTGCAACAAAACCGCTCATGCCCGGCAATGCAAGAGAAGCCATCGATAATATACTGAAAACCGTGAATATTTTTGGCATTGGAATAGCCATTCCGCCCATTTCGTCGAGATAAAAAAGACGTATTCTATCATAACTCGTTCCTGCCAAGAAAAAAAGCGCAGCACCAATAAATCCATGAGAAATTATTTGTAAAATGGCTCCGTTGAGTCCCGTATCGCTTATAGAACCAATTCCTATAATTATGAAACCCATATGAGATACGGAGGAATAAGCTATTCTTTTTTTTAAATTACGTTGACCAAGAGATGTTGAAGCTGCATAGATTATTTGAATTGCGCCTAATAGAATTAACCAGGGGGAAAATAGAGAATGAGCATGGGGTAATAATTCCATATTAATTCGAACCAATCCATACGCTCCCATTTTTAATAAGATTCCGGCTAAAAGCATACAAGTACTGTAATGTGCCTCTCCGTGAGTGTCTGGTAACCATGTATGTAAGGGTATAATCGGCGATTTGACAGCAAAAGCAATAAGAAATCCAATATAGAATATTATTTCCAGTGCCACAGGATACGATTGATTAGCTGATGTTTCAAAATTGAATGTTGGTTCATTGGAACCATATAAACCGATACCGAGAACTCCCATTAATAAAAAAATGGAACTTCCTGCAGTATACAAAATAAACTTTGTAGCTGAATACAAACGTTTCTTTCCCCCCCACATGGATAAAAGTAGATAAACAGGAATTAATTCTAATTCCCACATGATGAAAAAAAGTAAAATGTCTCGAGAAGAAAATGATCCTATTTGACCGCTATACATTGCTAACATCAGGAAATGGAATAATCGGGATTCCCGAGTAACCGGTTGAGCCGCTAAAGTAGCTAAAGTGGTGATAAATCCCGTCAGTAAAATAGGTCCTATAGAGAGTCCATCTATTCCGAATCTCCAGTAAAAATCAAAAAAATTTATCCATTTATAATTCTCCGTCAATTGGATTAATGGATCGTCCAATTGGAAATGATAACAGAATGCATAGGTTGTTAGAAGGAGATTCATTAAGCATATACAAATAGTATACCACCAAATCACCTTATTTCCTCTATGGGGAAATAAGAAGATTAAGGAACCCGCGGATATTGGCAAAACTACAACTATTGTTAACCAAGGAAAAAAATTCGTGGTAAAAATAAGATACACTTGGGCCAGAAAAACCCGTGCTCAAAATAGAAAAGATTTTTTTCTATTTTGAGCACGGGTTTTTGTCAGTAAAAAAATGGTATTCGTGTGTGGTTTTTTGAAACGTATCAATAAGCTAGACCCATGCTTCGAGTTGTTTCATGCCATAAATAAACTCGAACACTCAAGAAATCTGTCGGACAGGCGGATTCACACCTCTTACAACCAACACAGTCCTCTGTTCTTGGAGCAGAAGCAATTTGCTTAGCTTTACATCCGTCCCAAGGTATCATTTCTAATACATCTGTGGGGCAGGCTCGGACACATTGAGTACATCCTATACATGTATCATAAATCTTTACTGAATGTGACATTGGATCTATTAATTTTTGAACATCAGCAATTTTCGATCTAGTAAACTTGTAAATGAATCATATATTTCGACACCAGACGAATCAATGATTTACCAGAATTTTTCTAATCAATCTACCTCTGGATCAATTCATAAGAGAGGGCCAAGATACTTTGATTTCTTATGTTTTCGCAAACATGATCATACGTTGTGTATCATACATGTGAATTTGAATTGATAAATATTAGAATTTCAATATTCGAAATTCGAATTTTTCTGATTAATACTATTTATTCAACAAATTCGATTGATTGATACGAGTTGATTTTCTGTTACGATAAATTGACGAAACAATAGCCGGTCCAATAGCTGCTTCAGCGGCTGCGATAGCTATAACAAAAATGGAAAAAATATTTCCTTTTAATTGGCGACTATCAAAAAAATCAGAAAAAGTTACGAAATTGATATTAACCGCATTCAGTATAAGTTCAAGACACATAAGGGCTCTAACCATATTTCGGCTCGTGATCAATCCATAGATACCGATAGAAAATAAATAGGCACTCAAAACAAGTACATGTTCGAGCATCATTGACCAACTCCTTATCAATTTCGATTCATTTCAATATGAACAACAATCGAACAGATTCGATTGACTAGAGAATATAACAAGTACGGACCAAAAGAATATATTGGTAATAAATCGAATAAGAAAATTATTTTAAACATAAAAAATCTTTCACTTTCCCATTCACATATAAAATTCAGGAGATAAAATAGAAAAAAATGGAATTTAGATTGATGTTACTAGTTCTATTCTTACTGGCGAGCCACGACAATTGCACCTATCAAAGCAGCTAAAAGAATTATTGAAATGAGTTCAAATGGAAGAAAAAAATCTGTTGATAAATGAATTCCAATTTGTTGACTATTATTTATCAAATCTTGCTCTATAATCTGATTTGATCTTGTAGTCCAAATAATCCCGTACCATGATGTATCTGGAATAGTAGTTATTAGTGAAACAAAAATACTTGTACAAACCATCAAAGTAACTCCATCCCCAACGGTCCAAAGATGAGAATCTTGGTAATATTCTGAACCATTTATGAACATCACAGCAAATATGATTAAAACGTTTATAGCTCCCACGTAAATAAGTAGCTGTGCTGCAGCTACAAAATGGGAGTTTGATAAAATATAGAATAAAGATATACAAACAAGAACCAGTCCCAACGAAAAGGCAGAAAAAATTGGGTTGGTAAGTAATACTACTCCTAGACTTCCTAATACAAGACCTGATCCCAGAAAGATTAAAAGAAAATCATGTATCGGTTCAGGTAAATCCATTAGATGTAAAATAAAAGATAAAAAAATCGAAATTTCATGACCTTATTGATACGACCAGGAAAAAATTTTATATACTAAATTCCTAATTGAATTAAATCCTAAGGAGTGTGAATTGATATAGGTACAGTTATAGGACTAATCTCATTCTTTATATGAAAGAGTAGTTCGAAACTATACTATATAGAATTTCTATAAATAGAATATTTAATAATAAAATAAGAAATAGAAATTCTATATTATATAGAATAATCTATAATATCTATATATTTTTTTTTTTTAATATATATAATTAAATATAAATTAATTAAATATATATAAGAATTTAATTAATATTTAATTAATTAATATTTAAATAAAATAAAAAAGAATTTTATTTGAATTGAATTGTTCGAATTGTATAATCGTCAATTACTGACATTGGTAAACGGCCCAAAGCAATTTGATTATAATTCAATTCGTGACGATCATAAGTCGAAAGTTCATATTCTTCAGTCATTGATAAACAATTTGTTGGACAATACTCAACGCAGTTACCACAAAATATACAGATCCCGAAATCTATACTGTAATTAAGCAATCGTTTCTTTCGAATATCAGTTTCCAGTTTCCAATCAACAACGGGTAGATCTATAGGACATACACGAACACATACTTCACAAGCAATGCATTTATCAAATTCAAAATGGATTCGACCGCGGAAACGTTCCGATGTGATTAATTTTTCATAAGGATATTGAATAGTTACAGGTAAACGATTTGCGTGGGATAAGGTAATCATGAAACTTTGACCAATGTACCTTGCAGCTCGTACTGTTTGTTGACCATAATTCATGAACCCAGTTACCATAAGGAACATATCGTGAATATCTATGAATATTTTTGTTTTGTTTCTTTCTCTTGTTTGAGACAAGTTATGAATATAGAATATCAATCTTTTACAGTGAAAACAGTCGAAACGAAGTTGTTAATAATAGATTACCGAGAGAAATAGGTAAAAGAAATTTCCATCCAAGATTAAATAATTGATCCATTCTTAGCCTAGGCAAAGTCCATCTTGTTGTGATAGAAACGAACAAGAACAAATAAGTTTTAGCTAATGTAATAAAGATACCAATTGTAGTTCCAAAAACTCCACATGTTTTATTTATTTCAAAAAGCTCAGAAACGAATATGTACGGAATAGAGATATTCCAACCGCCCAAGTAAAGAACTGTTACAAATAATGAAGAAACTAATAAGTTTAAATAGGAAGCAACGTAAAATAAACCAAATTTTATACCCGAATATTCGGTTTGATAACCCGCTACTAATTCTTCTTCTGCTTCTGGTAAATCAAAAGGTAATCTTTCACATTCCGCTAGGGAAGAAATTAGAAAAACGATAAAACCTATAGGTTGACGCCACAAATTCCATCCCCAAAAACCATATTTTGATTGCGCGTCAACTATATCAACTGTACTTAAACTGTTAGATAATCCTAGTCGGTGATAACATTACTGTTCCCATCGCTATTACAGAACCGTACATGAGATTTTCACCTCATACGGCTCCTCGAAGGCCATAAATAAATCTAAGGACCGGGCCGGTTATTTATCTTGATATATCCCTAGGATAGATAGGATTCCAATCTATTGGACGGTCCTGAATTAGACCAATTGAATTCTGTCTGTTATAATAATAAATACAAAAGGTACTTCTGAATTGATCTCATCCCTTAATAATTTGAATTTGTTGAGTAATAATTGAATTCTTCAATAAAATACTCCTTTAGAATTATCAAAAACCCATCGTTTTCGATTACGTAAAAAAATTAGACACTAGTTTATGAATTATGACATAAATTGTATCTCCATGAATATGGATATAAGAAAGAATCCAAAGAGATCCCTCTTTTTTTATTTTAATTGTATTATCTTTCTTTTTTTTTTTGTTCCTATTCTTCTTTTTTTTATGTGCAAAACAAAAGGGGACTTAAAAAAAAAATTAAAGGATTATTTCGTTTCTGATAGTCATTTATTTAATCAGTGGATAGGAGCATACTCTGGATCGGAATTGTGGGGAGTACTGCCTGATTATTTCTACCAACTTAAAGTCCCAATTAGTATTCTTTTTATATTATGCAGAAATGCTCTTTTGGAGAATTTACATAATCTCCATTACTAATCCTTTGTGTATCTTGGTGTTTCTAGCCATCCACTCATTTTTTATCAATCCCCCTTTATGGTAATACATGTATGGTAATTCATACAAACGGTAGTGAAAACTCAATAAGGTTGGTCTTTTGAGCCCGCTTCAAGACAGGATGACTAATCAACCAATTTTGGGGTAAACGCTTTCTTCCGCTTATAATTTTTTTTTTCCACTTAATTCTTATACATAGAAAATGAGACTCAATATTTTTACTGCAGATTCAAATGAAATTCAAATCATAGTATATTAATTCTTAATATATATTAAATTTCTTAATATATATTAAATTCTAATATTAAATGAATGTAAATGAATAAATAGAAGCTGTTTTATTTCACTCATATAACTATCTGATTTAGTTCATCAATCCGAATTCCGAATAAAAATAATGAAAATTAGGATATCTATTCAATTTTGTCTACCCCCTTTCTTTTCTATAAAGAAGAAAAGAAATAAAGACGAAAAGAAAGGAGCATGGAAAAGTTTCTGTCTCAACGAATCACACGTAGAGATATTGATAACACACATAGAGTTAATGGTATTTCATAACTAATCGATTGAGCAGCAGCCCGTAGACCACCCAAAAAGGAATATTTATTATTTGACCCATATCCTGACATAAGAAGTCCAATGGGAGCAATACTCGAAATAGCAATCCATAAAAAAACACCGATATTGAGATCAGCTAAAACAAAGTTATAGCTAAAAGGAATTACTGAATAGCTTACTAGAATTGATATGACTGATATGGATGGTCCAATACTGAATAAACGAATATCTCCCCTAGATGGAATAAGATTCTCTTTGAAAAGTAGTTTTGTTCCATCTGCTAGAGCTTGAAGAACTCCCAAAGGACCGGCGTATTCAGGTCCAATACGCTGTTGTATCCCTGCGGATATTTCTCTTTCTAACCATACAATCACTAGTACACCTATTGTGATTCCCAATACAAGAGTAAAAATAGGGACAAGTACCCATATAATTCCATAGACCTCTTTTAAAGATTCCAATCTGGAAAAAGAATTGATATCTTGTACTTCTGTTGTATCAATTATCATTTCAACGATCAACTTCTCCCATAATGATATCTATGCTACCTAGTATTGTCATAATATCAGCCAATTTCATTCTTTTAACTAACTGAGGAAGAATTTGCAAATTGATAAAACCCGGGGGGCGAATTTTCCATCTCCAAGGAAAACCATTCTGATCCCCTATTAGAAAAATTCCTAATTCTCCCTTTGGGGCTTCAACTCTCACATAAAGTTCTTGTTTCGGTAATTCAAAAGTCGGAGACGGCTTTTTACTAATGAATCGATATTCAAAATCATTCCATTCTGGATCCTTTTCTCTATCAAAGCAGCGGATTTCTAAATTCTCATATGGCCCTCCCGGAATTCCTTCCAGAGCCTGTTGAATAATTTTTATGGATTCCACCATTTCACCAATTCGTACTAAATAACGAGCTAATGAATCTCCTTCTTTTTGCCATTGAACTTCCCAATCAAATTCCTCGTAACACTCATAATGATCAACTTTACGTAGATCCCATTGTATTCCGGAAGCCCGAAGCATTGGTCCTGATAAACCCCAATTTATTACTTCCTCTCCACCAACAATGCCTACTCCCTCAACCCGTTCTAAAAAAATAGGATTTCGCGTAATAAGTTTTTGATATTCAACAACCCCTGTTAAAAAATAATCGCAGAAATCCAAACATTTATCTATCCAGCCATGAGGTAGATCAGCCGCTACCCCTCCGATACGAAAATAATTATGCATCATTCTCATACCTGTGGCAGCTTCAAATAAATCATATATTAATTCTCTTTCTCTGAAAATATAGAAGAAAGGGGTTTGTGCACCAATATCTGCCATAAAAGGTCCCAGCCATAGTAGGTGAGAAGCTATACGACTCAACTCCAACATAATTACTCGAATATAGCTGGCTCTTTTAGGTACTTGAATATTTCCTAACTGTTCCGGTCCATTTACGGTTATTGCTTCTGTGAACATAGTAGCTAAATAATCCCAACGTGTTACATAAGGCAGATATTGTACAATTGTTCGGTTTTCCGCAATTTTTTCCATCCCTCTATGTAAATAACCCAATATTGGTTCACAATCAATAACATCCTCACCATCTAGAGTAACAATGAGTCGAAGAACACCATGCATTGATGGGTGGTGAGGACCCATATTGACTATCATGAGGTCTTTTCTTGTAGCTGGGGCATTCATAGGTTTTTCCTCGATTCATTCTTCCATGAATTGCTTAAAACAAAAATTAGTTCATCAAAATTCAAGATCTAATAAATCGAATAATTCAAAACGACTCTTCAAATTAATGAGTTTGTGACTCCCGAATATCCAACTGATTAATTAAATTTTTATAACGTATTCCATTTTTCTTTGACAAATAAGACAGGAGTCGTTGCCGTTTTCCCAGAATTTTACGTAAACCCCTTTGAGATAAATAGTCTTTTCTGTGCAATTCCAAATGTGAAGTAAGTCTTCGTATCTTATTGGTGAAATTGAATACTTGAAATTCAATCGATCCCGGGTTTTCTTCTTTTTTTTCTTGTGAAATAACTGGTATAAATGAATTTTTTACCATAAAAATGAAAGTTTCTCTTTCCCCCCCTTTTTTTATAGATTCTAGATATTTTTATTGATCAGTAATAATAATGACACTCATTTTCAATTTGGTATATACAATAATCTTAATTTTCTTAAGAATTCCTGATTTTTTTTTTTCAAATTAATTATTATTAATCAATCCAATTCAAATAGGTATACAAAAAATACTATATTTATGCATTCACAAAAGAAAAATTGTAGACTTCAAATAAGAAGATTTTGTTGATTCATTTATAGATCTAATGGATATATCATTGAATTAGTATCATGCCTCAGAATAGAAGGTAAGACAATGCGCGTGTGCATCTATTTGTCTTCACATACCAGATATGTTACGGGAAATAGAAAAAAGAAAAATGTAGATTAACGAATTTTCAATCGCGGATACATATGTATCCTTACCATACTGAAACGGCTGCCATTATTGGTATCAAACCAATAGCGATTCATACAAGCTAAATCTTCTAATCGATAATTTGGCCAAAGAAATAACTTTAAATTAATTAGTTTTTTTTTATCTCTATCAAGATCTTTACTTGTAGTCAAAACTTGACAGAAATTATTCACTTTATTCTCATTGTAAAATGCCGTATTTCTATGCACACTATTTCTATTCCTAGGATTGAAACAAATTAGAATTCTCAATTCTCTACGACGTCTAGCGGATAAAATATTTTCAGGAACAAGCAAATCATAATGATTTTTTTCTTTATTTTCAGTTAGCTTTTGATCTTTTGTTCTTGTAATGGATTTATAAAAATTCTTCTTATCAACATAGCTTTTTTCTCGGTATCTTTGATTAATTTGGTGCTTTCTCTTATGAATCAACGAAAGGCCTATGGTTTGATACATACTAAATTGTTCATGGTTTTTTCTAGACAGACGAATTGGTTCGATACTCAATATTCCTTTTTTCATCAATTCCGTATTTTTATTCAATTCTGTAAGAGTGAAATCCTTCTGATTCTGAATTTTCATAATATCTAGACTTAGTTCTCCTCTTTGAATAGAGGCTATAGCAATTTCTTTTAGATTTATCAGTCTAAGCAGGAGACAATATACTTTGATATTATTCATTATTCTTTCATTTAAGCAATCACGCCAGTTCAATTGAAAAAGCAAATACCTTCTTAGGAAGCAATTAAGTTCTGCTTCGATGTTGTTCTTGTATTTCTTTTTTTTTACAACCTTTTTCATGTCCGATCCTGCATAATCTTCTTCAACATCTTTTTCTTTCTTTGAGAGATATGCTTCAAGATTTACTCGACCTGCATATTCTGTTTTTCCTTGATTTCGAGTCTCTAACTCTAATTCAAGAGATTTTTTTTTTTTCGATGGTCTAAAAATATCTATTTTTTTCTTTTCAGTGATGTTTTTCTTTTCACTAACATTTTTATTTACATTAAAATTGAAAAAAAGTAATTTGATTGGTATGATCCATGGGTTACTCGTATATGCATTATAAAATATAAAAAATTTAGAGAAGAAAAAGAATTCCCGATTCGCTATGGAACGATTTAGTATTTCTACATTCATTCCCATCCAATCAAAAAAGGTTTTTTTTTGATTGGATGGGTTGATTTCTTGATGAAGCGTAAAATAATAATCGGTATCGATCCAAGCCCCAAAATCCACTTTATTTCTAAGACAAAAATTAAGAATTCTCCAATCAAAATACTTTCTATCCAGATTTTTTTCCATATCTAGAATAGAATCTTCTACTATATAATTCTTGATAGGAATATCATCCGTCATATCAAATAATTTTTTTTTACGCGTGTTGTAATTAGAAGAAGTCGCTTGGTTATTATTTGCTTGGAATGGCGATCTATATCCATAAATATATGAGTCCTTCTTATCTGCATAATTAATAGATTTATATGATAAAAGATCATACCCATATTGTTTTTTAATTTTATTTTTTGGATTTGTTAATGAGTCTACTTCTTGTTTTTTGTAAAGAATTCTTTTTTCATATGAATGACATTTGGTTAAATCTTTATTTTGAGCCACATGACGTTCATTCATTCTATTTCGCCATTTTTGTGAGACTAATCTAGACCATCCACTCTGAGATAAATCGTATTGATAATGACCTTTTAACCAATTTGTCCATTGATTCATTACAGAATTGGGAGGGTTCTTATGTTTTAATTTGGAATGAAATATTCCTTGTACTCCAAAAAAAGAATCCTTTATTTCATTCTTAAGAAAAAGAGGTGTTCCATGATATTCAAAAACAGATCTTAATTTATACTTATATAAGTTAATAACTTGGGTTTGTGATAATTTGTAAAATACATATGCTTGTGACAAAGAGGATACGTCACAAAAATTCTGTGAATTCATATTACTAATATTACAAATTGATTTTTTTATAGTAGAAATAAAGTGAATTAGACTTTGATTTTTTTTATCACTTCTTTCTTCATTTGCTTCATTATTGTAAATGTATTTATTAAGAATGTTTTTTGTTGATTCAAGAAAAAGTTGTACATTGATCCTAGGAATATTAATGATACATACAAAGATATCTATGTATACCCTTTCCATGAAAAATTTTAAAAAATAATGTGATTTACGGGCTAATCGAACATTTCTTCTTTGTAATATCTGCCAAATATTTTTTTGTAATTCTAATCTTTTATCATCATAAGTTGTTTTCTTAGAACAAATATTTCTCTCTGAAATTAGAAACCCCTTTTTCTTGTCTTTTGTAAATTTTTCTATTTGTTTTATGATTGTCTTTGTTCTATCATTCAGATCTTTTATTTTTTTTTCTATCAATGAACAATTTGCCCAATTAATAGATTGAATTGGAATGGCGGATTCGTAAATCATTGGATTACTCTTACTGATTGTTGAATCTTTTTGAATTTCATTCAATTCATATATTTTTCTCAACCCAAATATAAATAAAAGATTTGATAGTTTTTCTTTTAGAAATAGAATCTTGTTGAGAATACTTTTGATGATCCATTGTGCTGTTTCTTTTGAGACATTTAGAAAAAATTGGGTTCTTTCGTTTAAAACTTTTAGAACTAGAAAAAAATTCTTTTTCCAATTTTGTATTTTTTTTTTAAGTTCTTTAAAAATGGGATCAAAAAAAGAAAGTTGGTTTCGGGGAGAAGAAGAAAAGGGCAATTCGACTTCCATTCCGAAAACTGTTAAAAAGCAAAAATCCATTTTTTTCGCTTTTTTTTTTTTTTTCATTGGATCCTTTTCCTTTTGAGGGGATCGTAGCTTAGATCTGTATCTGTGCCAAGGTTTCAGACGAAAAGGAAAAAGGATCTTTATTTGAATACCCTCGGTTAGCCAGTTTTTCGGAAATTCTGTTTCGGATAATTGAACGCCATTATAGATGCATTTAATATACATTTCTCTATTCCAATCCTTTAAATCCTCTGACCATTCGGGAAATTGAAATAATAGTATACGAACGATATTTTTAGTTATTATCAATGAAGGTAATAGAATATATTTTCTAATAATCGATTGGGTTACTAATAAAAAACCTCTTATTACTTGAGCATATATAATGCTATCCCAGGCTTCCGCTATTTCTATACGTTTTTTTTCCTCTTTTTTCTTACTT